TGAAATTCAATCTTTGTGAGATCGTCAATATCGTACCGAGGGTTTCTTTAAAGTATACCAAATCAGTATAGCTATCCTTCTTCTGACGCAGCAACGCAACTCCAATCAGTCTCGAAACGAAGTCCTATATAATTTCTTTAGTCTTTTCTTTTTCTTGTCACTGTAGAACCGTGTACCATAGATTAGAGAAAAATGTGAATTTGACGGGTTGTTTTCTAATAATTAATAATAAAAATTCATAAAAGAGATTAGCCTATTCCCCGAATTCACAATTCAATTAGATGCGAAATCTAACTCCCTCCCCTTCGTACTTGTAGAATAAGAGTTTTTTGTTGAAATCCTTTTTTCATTTTAAGGAATTGCTTAGTTGTCCAGAAACAAGTACTGGCAGTAGAGAATATTCGAGAGAACAGCGAAAAAATAATTGTAAGAATCAATATTCTGAATGTGTGTATTTTTGTTCTTGTATTCGATGCAAAAGGTTTTTCTTGATTTTCTTGATACTTAATTAAACTACAAAGAGGTTTTTTTTTTTATTTAAATATGGAAAGAAAAAAAAAAGTAAAAGATATTATAAAGAAAAATAGAGGGTTACTTTTCGTTCTAAAATCTAAAAAAAAAAAATGGATTCGATACAAATAAATAACAAATAAATAAATAAACTAAAAGAAGTGATCAACATAGAAATGATTTTCTAATTTTATTCCGTAGCGATTTCCATAGTGATTTGATTCAAAGACAGTTTCTTTGAATGAAGTTATACAACACAGTTTTTCTAATATATTATTATTTTAATATTTCTTTAATATTTCAATTTAGTTTGTTCTTTTATTTCTCAAGAGTTGTCCAATGAATCTTTTGATTCGGAGATAGGATAGGTAGATTTTTAGATGATGAGTTGATTTCTTTTTCTACTTATATCGCTCTTTTTTTTTCGAGTGTTGTCTATAATCTATAATGATAATGATTGATAAATGATTAATAAATAAAAAACTTTCAATTGGTATTTTTGCTTATCTTCGTATCTTTAAAAAATTGAATTTAGGAAAGTATTTTACAAATATATGGATAAAAAAAAAATAGTTTATTTAGCTCCTTCATGCCCACTCTAACTAGTTATTTTGGTTTTCTGTTAGTAGCTTTAACTATAACTTTAGTTCTATTTATTAGTCTGAGCAAGATACGACTTATTTGAAATTAATTGAATGAACAATTCATAAAAAAAAAAAAAAAAATTTTTTTTTTTGCAGTATTCCATTTTCTAGTTCCTTACCGTGTCAATTTCCAATTCTTGGTTATTGAGATTTATGGGCAATATGCATTAATATTTAAGGATAGATATTACCTCCTTTTTCCTCTTTTCAAACAAATTGAAATGATTGAAGTTTTTCTATTTGGAATCGTCTTAGGTCTAATTCCTATTACTTTGGCTGGATTATTCGTAACTGCTTATTTACAATACAGACGTGGTGACCAGTTGGATCTTTGATTAATTAATACCCTTTTTTTTGACCTCCTCCTTTTTTTAATCCACAGGAGGTCAAATTAAGATTGATGTTCAAGCTTTTCCCTAAAATTTTTGACTTAACAAAACAAGAATGGAATCACGCTCTGTAGGATTTGAACCTACGACATTGGGTTTTGGAGACCCATGTTCTACCGAACTGAACTAAGAGCGCTTTTTTATTACAAAAAAGAAAGCTGTAAGTAAAAAGATTCTTTTTTTTTGACTCCACTACATCTTGAATGCCTATACTATCTCATATATAAACTATATTATATATAAATATAATAAATAATAATATGATATTAAAGAATATCATATTCATTTATGATTAGGTATGCCTAATTTTAATTGATCTCAATTGATCCCTTGTTATTGTATTGCTCAGAGGCGAAGTAATAAGTAGGGATGACAGGATTTGAACCCGTGACATTTTGTACCCAAAACAAACGCGCTACCAAGCTGCGCTACATCCCTTTCAATTGGTCTACAATGTCATTGTAGAGAATCCCTGTCTTGTTTTCCACATACTTATTTCATTTCATTTTCTCCATTGAGATACATAACTTATCTTGCCATTTCTTCTTTTTTTTTGTCTCATATCATATAACATATAATACATATAATAATAAACTTATATACATATGAAAAAAAAAAATAGGAAACCCGCCGTAAATTTCGTGAATGCCCAGACGGAAAGAGACGTATTTTGTTCTTTTAAGAAAAGAAGAGGAAAATCTTATCTATCAAATTATTGTACATTTCTCAATTTGAATTAAGAATTCCGCGTACAAAACAAATGCGAGTGTCCTTTAATTTAACTACATATATACATCTGATCATATATGTATTGCCGTTATGTATTACAATAAAGAATACAGAAGGAGGATTTTTTATGCGAGATCTAAAAACATATCTATCCGTAGCGCCAGTAATAAGTACTCTATGGTTCGGGTCTTTAGCGGGTCTATTGATAGAGATCAATCGTTTTTTCCCGGATGCTTTGACATTCCCTTTTTTTTCATTCTAGTTATTAACACGGGGGGGTGAAGAAACTTAGAGACACAATTTAATATCTCTGACTACTACCCCCTTTTTTCTAATTCGAATAAGTTAGAAAAGAGAAAGAATAAAAGTGGATTCAACCTCAGCCAAACACGGAACTGGGTTCAAACTTCAAGTAAATTTACTTTAATTAAATCTTTAATTAAATTAAGAGAACAGAAGTGGAAATGCGGTTAGGGCAACAATATCATACAAGAAGTTGAAATAAAATAGAAAGACTGTACTTCTATTCTAATCTAAACTTCTAATCTAAATATACTTCTAATGTAAATATAATTTTTAATCATTGTATTACTTATTTTTACTATTACTATATTGGCGGCAACAAAATCTTTCATAATTTGATTTCGAGTTAGTAACTTGTATTTTTTCCTTCTTTTCTTCTTCGTTTCGGATAGGAAAATAGAAGAGTTGAGTGAATAAAAACCAAAAGGAGGTTCATGGCCAATGGTAAAGACGTCCGAATAAGGGTTATTTTAGAATGTACCAGTTGTGTTCGAAAGAGTGTTAATAAGAAATCAATAGGCATTTCTAGATATATTACTCAAAAGAATCGACACAATAGGCCTAGTCGATTGGAGTTGAGAAAATTCTGTCCCTATTGTTACAAACATACAATTCACGGGGAGATAAAGAAATAGATGGAATCGATCAACTGCGTGTGACTTTTACAAGGAAGATGAAAAATGACATATTGACATATCATATATTAGCATATCATATGTTAATATATATATTTAAATAGAAATAAGCAAAATCCTATTTCTTTATTCGAAATCATTAGCATTTTTGATCCGATCAAAGGAAATAGGATTCTCGAAAAAAGGAATAAAATAAACAAGCCATGGATAAATCCAAGCGACTTTTTCTTAAGCCCAAGCGATCTCTTCGTAGGCGTCTGCCCCCGATTGGATCGGGGGATCGAATTGATTATAGAAACATGAGTTTAATTAGTCGATTTATTAGTGAACAAGGAAAAATATTATCTAGACGGGTGAATAGATTGACTTTAAAACAACAACGATTAATTACCATTGCTATAAAACAAGCTCGTATTTTATCTTCATTACCCTTTCTTAATAATGAAAGACAATTTGAAAAAAACGAGTTGGTCGCTCGAACTACGGGTCTTAGAACCAGAAAAAAATAGGCTTACTCTTTAATTGAATCAAAATTTCAATCCGAACTCAAACGTCGGTTGATGTTTTGTTCGAGAAAAATCCAGGAATACAGATTTGATTGTCGTGTCGTAAAAAAAACGAATTGGGTAAAGTAAATAAAAAAATAAATATTTTTTTATTGAATGTTTTTGTTCAGTTTGACTACTTGATCATATTATGATCATATTTTATCATACTTATTTCTATTCTACCTTCCCGGAATTCATTTTCCAAGTAATTCCATGTCAAAGTCAAACATTCCGAAGGATTCCTTCCAATCTCCTTATTTTATCATGTCATTGGAAATCAGATAAAGGCAATTCCTATTTAATATAGCTAGTTGTGCAAGTATTTTACGATTAAGAAGCAACTGTCTCTTGTACAGATTGTTTATTAATGTACTATAACTATAGGATACTGCATTCTCGCGAATTGCTGCATTTATACGAGTGACCCATAAACACCGAAAATTTCTTTTGTGCCTATCTCTATCCCGATAGGCCGAAAACAAAGCTTTTATTCTTTGTTGAATAATAGTTCGAGTAAGTCTTGAATGAGCCCCACGAAAGCTTGATGTGAATAAACGAATTTTTGTTCTACGCCTCCGAGCTATATATCCTCGTCTAATTCTGGTCATTGAATAAACGAAACTTTGATAAATAACTAATTGATTTCCTTTCTTTCAGTTATTCTTTTTCCCTTTTCTAGAATAACAAAACGGATTCTTCCAATGTATAAAATAATAATTCCAACGGCTTTTGCTACTCTAACCTTCCCAACCACTATTTTTTCTTTTTTTTTTATAAGCATTTCGCCTTAAAATAAGAAATCTTATTGGTACTAGGTATCAAACAAAAATAACAAAAATATAGTAAATAAAAATAAGTAGTAATTAAGTAGTAAATAGAAATGGATAAATAAATAGTGGGTTCCATCGTTTCTATGGTTATTTCTTAAACGGCGAGGTCCTCTCTATACACCGGAGCCCCTTACTTGATCGAATCAATGCTATTGTTAACTTGTACAGTTTACACTTTTTGGCTCTACCCATGAATTCCCCAGTAGTAGGTCTTTCACAACGAGATCCGTTTTTACAGTAACGGTATTTAATTATGTGGATTAGCTGATTAGCTGACCTTGTTAGTCCGTTCTTGCAAGAGTAGAGGCATCCATTTTCGGCTTTTTAATTTAAATAAGATTTGCCCTGCTTAACAGATAATCATTTGCTACCAATGGGGAATTCTTTCGCATTTTCAATTGAAAATTGAGGTAATTGAATTTGCACCAATAGAAACCATAAATTTGATACACAATAGAAGCATATTCTAGATCTTTTTTTTTTTCATTTTAGATAGTGAAGGGGAGTCTTCCATTCTATCCTATTCATCGGTACTGATCACGGATAGTGGAAAAATTCTTTCTTTTGTCCCAACCCACAATCTGAAATCTGAACGAGTCGCACATACACCCTAGTACATGTCCCTCGGCGCTGAGGGCATCCCCCGAGAGCGGGGGATTTGGTGACATTTCTGATTGGCTGTCTTGTGTTTCTAATAAGTTGTTTAATAGTTGGCATGTTGAATCGTATGCATAATGGGCTGGTTTAGATCGATCCTAACCGGATGATTATGAATTCTTTCTATATTCATATTCTATTTTAATATTTTAATTTTATTAAAATTAATAAAATTAAAATTAATAGAATATGAAACCTCGGTAAGAAACTAAAATCTCAAATCGCGATTTGTGTGAAATTCCTGCTATTTTTTATGCAACTGCTACAAGATCAACAATTCCATGAACTTGGGCTTCTGCTGCTGACATAAAAACATCCCTTTCCATGTCTTCAGATACAACCCATAAGGGTTTGCCTGTTCTTTGTGCATAAACCCTTGTGAGGATTTCGCGCAGTTTCAGTAGTTCTTCCGCTTCCAGGACAAATTCTCCTATTTGTGCTTCATAAAAAGCAGCAAAAGGTTGATGGATCATTACCCTGATGATATAAGATAATAAAGGGTTACTTTATCTCGCATAAGAAGGTCACGAGAAGAGATAAAGAATAAAAAAAAAAAAGATAGAATTGAACAACCGTACAGGCATTGCTTGCGCATTGCATACGGCTCTACAAGAGAATTCACTTTTACCGAAGAAAAATAGAGAGTCTACAAAGCCTAGGTCGGTAAATGATACAATGACCACCCTTTCCTTGGGAGGAATTAAGAAAAACAAAATACTATGGTGGCTCCGTTGCTTTATTTCATCGGTGATTTAGCAATCCCAAAGTTTCTTTTTTTTTTTCAAATAAAAAAAAAAGAAAAAAGAATATAATCTTTTTTTTTTTGTCCTCTTTCATAATTCATAATAATATAAATAGCATTAAGAACCTTCTGGTGTGAAAACAAAAAAAAAAAAGTTTGCGACACTGAAATAGGCTCCCGATAAAATCGGAACTACCCCTAATATCTCATACTACTCTTTCAATACATAATCTAATGTTAAAACGAAATAAAAAAATTTCTTATATTGAATTCGAAATGCCATGCTATTATTACTTAATATTCATATTTCATATGGCGAAGGCATAGTTTTCTTTTTTCTTTCAAATAAAATAAAAACTCATTGGCGCCAAGCGTGAGGGAATGCTAGACGTTTGGTAATTTTTCCTCCGACCAGGATAAAAGATCCCATTGAAGCGGCTAATCCCATGCATACTGTTTGTACATCTGGTCGCACAAATTGCATAGTATCATAAATAGCTATTCCGGGTATTACCCATCCGCCAGGAGAGTTGATAAACAAATACAAATCTTTGATCTCACTTTCTGTACTGAGATATACCATAAGACCGATAAGTTGATTCGAGATCTCACTATCAATATCTTGACCTAAAAAAAGTAATCTTTCTCGATAAAGTCGGTTGATTAGGATCAAATTCTATCCCTTAGGAACCGTACATGCACCTTTTGATGCATACGGTTCATCAAAAATCGCGAAAAAAAAGAATCAATATGTAGATCCCATTTAACGAATAACGAAGGGGTTTTTCCTCCATTTTTCAAGAAAGATGGTTTTTTTACCCGTTTACCTATAAATAAAAAAAAAATTCATTAAACTTATCAAACTAACTTCTCATTGATGTATTCTTTCATCGGGATCCAATTCAAATCACGATAACATTCTCTTGTTCCTGAGTGGGCTTCTTTAATTCTTTTAGGTTTGTGCTCTACTCCGAGTAAAGATCTGCCCGATTTGGATTTGCACATATAGGGCAAATGCCCCCAATACCGTGTCTTTTTGCTACAACTTCCTTTTTTTTTTTCAATTCATTTCACGCCTTCCACAAAATATTTGACGTATTTATCAAATTATTCGATTGATTATGATTAGTAGTTTTAAATTACTCCTATTTCTAATTTATAAAATTTATAAATAGAATATGATACAAATAGTAATCATGGATATAGTACTAATTGGGTTTTTCTAAGCGGAGCCTGGATACTTCATTTTATTGGTCCAAACAAGCTAACCATAAATTATTCTAATTGATAATATTAATCTGAATACCTCCAAAGCATAGATCTAATTGCACTGCCACTTCACGCTCTAATTTTTGGATGATTTAATCAATCCTTCTTTGGTGAAACAGAGGATATCTCGATCGGGGTAGAGAACGGGGAAATCCCATAATGACCCAATGTCTCTGACAAGTCGCACTATACGTCAATCCAATTTGAACTATCCTCTCCGGGATTTCGAAAAGGGACTTTTGGAACACCAATAGGCATTAAATGAAATAAAAAAAAAATGAAGTACTCTATTTCACTTTGATGTGAAAGCGTAACAATGAATTTATTGTCTTAAATGAATTTATTGTCTTAATAATATTATATTGGATATTGGCTTTTATTTTATTATTTTTTCTATTTTCTTTATTTTTTTGTTTTATTTTATTTGTTATTTGCGCAGATTCGATAAGTTCATAACATAAAAAAAAAAGAAGACAAAATGAATAAAGTAAAATTCTTACGAATAGGCTCTTTGAATGATGAACAAATCCGTATGCATTCGCTCATCTAAAATGGAGTCAACCTCCCATTGCGTATTGGTACTTATCTGGTATAGAATAGATCTGCTTCTCTTTGTTCCTACAAACAGAATTGTGACATTCTGACTAAAATACTAAAAAAAAAATGGAATCCTTTCTCCGAGATAATCCACTGAAAAAGGGAGGTCCATAACATAGTTTTTTCCAGTGCAATAAAGTTACATAGTGTCTATCTTTCGTTGATAAGGGGGTATTCCATGGGTTTGCCTTGGTATCGTGTTCATACCGTCGTATTGAATGATCCCGGTCGTTTGCTGGCTGTCCATATAATGCATACAGCTTTGGTTGCTGGTTGGGCCGGCTCGATGGCTCTATATGAATTAGCAGTTTTTGATCCTTCTGACCCCGTTCTCGATCCAATGTGGAGACAAGGTATGTTCGTTATACCCTTCATGACTCGTTTAGGAATAACCAATTCATGGGGTGGTTGGAGTATTACAGGAGGAACTATAACGAATCCGGGTATTTGGAGTTATGAAGGTGTGGCTGGGGCGCATATTGTGTTTTCTGGCTTGTGCTTCTTGGCAGCTATCTGGCATTGGGTGTATTGGGATCTAGAAATCTTTTGTGATGAACGTACAGGAAAACCTTCTTTAGATTTGCCCAAGATCTTTGGAATTCATTTATTTCTCTCAGGAGTGGCTTGTTTTGGGTTTGGTGCTTTTCATGTAACAGGATTGTATGGTCCTGGAATATGGGTGTCTGATCCTTATGGGCTAACCGGAAAAGTACAATCTGTAAATCCAGCGTGGGGTGTGGAAGGTTTTGATCCTTTTGTTCCGGGAGGAATAGCCTCTCATCATATTGCAGCAGGGACATTGGGCATATTGGCGGGCCTATTCCATCTTAGTGTCCGCCCGCCCCAACGTCTATACAAAGGATTACGTATGGGAAATATTGAAACCGTGCTTTCCAGTAGTATCGCTGCTGTCTTTTTTGCAGCTTTTGTTGTTGCTGGAACTATGTGGTATGGTTCAGCAACTACCCCCATTGAATTATTTGGTCCCACTCGTTATCAATGGGATCAAGGATACTTCCAGCAAGAAATATATCGAAGAGTTGGTACTGGGCTGGCTGAAAATCAAAGCTTATCCGAAGCTTGGTCTAAAATTCCTGAAAAATTAGCTTTTTATGATTACATCGGAAATAATCCGGCAAAGGGTGGATTGTTCAGAGCAGGTTCAATGGATAACGGGGATGGAATAGCTATTGGGTGGTTAGGACATCCTCTATTTAGAGATAAAGAAGGGCGTGAGCTTTTTGTACGTCGTATGCCTACTTTTTTTGAAACATTTCCGGTTGTTTTGGTAGACGGAGACGGAATTGTTAGAGCCGATGTTCCTTTTCGAAGGGCAGAATCGAAGTATAGTGTTGAACAAGTAGGTGTAACTGTTGAGTTCTATGGTGGTGAACTAAATGGAGTCAGTTATAGTGATCCTGCTACTGTGAAAAAATATGCTAGACGCGCACAATTGGGTGAAATTTTTGAATTAGATCGTGCTACTTTGAAATCCGATGGTGTTTTTCGTAGTAGTCCAAGGGGTTGGTTTACTTTTGGACATGCTTCGTTTGCCCTGCTCTTCTTCTTCGGACACATTTGGCATGGCTCTCGAACCTTGTTTAGAGATGTTTTTGCTGGTATTGATCCAGATTTAGACGCTCAGGTGGAATTTGGAGCATTCCAAAAACTTGGAGATCCAACTACAAGAAGACAAGTAGTTTGATACAACATTAATCTCTGATTTTTCGTCTCTATTTTCTTTTTGTAATTTGACATAGGGTACTGGGGACATCTTGATTTGAATCGCCGCCTTTTCTTTGTCTTGACTCTTGCTCTTTTTTTATCCGGGAACGCTCTAAATAAACAGATATGGAAGCTATAATTGTAAACCACGATTGAATCTATGGAAGCATTAGTTTATACATTCCTCTTAGTATCGACTCTAGGAATAATTTTTTTCGCTATCTTTTTTCGAGAACCGCCTAAAGTTCCAACTAAAAAGGTGAAATGATTTTTCATTATCTTAATTGAAGTAATGAGCCTCCCAATCTTGGGGGGCTCATTACTTCAACTAGTCCCCGTGTTCCTCGAATGGATCTCTTAGTTGTTGAGAGGGTTGCCCAAAAGCAGTATATAAGGCATACCCAGTAAAACTTACAAGTAAA